TGCGATAAAACAAAAAAATGTTCTATGGAACTAGTCCCACCCATTTTATTTGATTTCATTCAACGATTGATCAAAATTATATGTAATTAATTGGATGCAATTGGATCTCAAATATTGATATTGTATTGATATGTAAGGATTCAGACTAATGAATTTGTCCGTTTGTATTCATGCTTGTATTAATGCGGGAGAATGATAAAGAAAAGGACCCCAATCCAAGAATTTTCAAACGAGATTCATAAAAAAATGGATTAGGGGTGGGGTCGGGTATATATAATTTAATGGTTATAAGCCAAATCTTCTGTATGTTTCAAAGAATGATTCTATTCTAGAATCGGGGTGAATATAAGATGTTCATTTTTGGTTTACGTTATGGAAGAAAGCCATGTATATGTGATATTAGATATTTACCAGTTCTATATGAATATATCTTATCGACTTTCTTTCCTACCCCACCGTGAATTTAGATAGGAATTACAATAGAAGTCCTTCCGCTTCGTCTGGGCCGAATGAATAAACAGATGAAATCAAGCATATAGAAGAGAAAGAGTGCAGAATTGAAAGAACGGTTCATAACAAAAAAATGAAATGGAAGAAAGAACTAGGTCCTTATGGATTGATTATGTGGATTGATTATGGATTGATAAAGACTCCATGGATAGGAACTAAAAACGCGAGATCGAAGCAGTTCTGCTCATTCAATAATCTCATTATTTTAGTAGTTCATAGTTATTTCGACTGGATGGATCTTAGGAATAATATAATAAGTCATAATTAATTAGTTGCTTGTATCATTAACCATTTCTTTATTTTTATGCGAGGAGCTTACCATGAATCCACTGATTTCTGCTGCTTCCGTTATTGCTGCTGGATTGGCTGTAGGGCTGGCTTCTATTGGACCTGGAGTTGGTCAAGGTACTGCTGCGGGTCAAGCCGTAGAAGGTATCGCGAGACAACCAGAGGCAGAGGGTAAAATACGAGGTACTTTATTGCTTAGTCTGGCTTTTATGGAAGCTTTAACAATTTATGGACTAGTCGTGGCATTAGCGCTTTTATTTGCAAATCCCTTTGTTTAATCCTAGAAATCTGAAAGTCTTTGTTTTGTCTTTCTTATTTTATTACCTTGGATTTGCCACTTGATTTTTCTAATTATATCAATATTTCATTCCTACATTAACATATTCGTTGAGATAATACCCCGTGGGAAGGACTAATTTGAGGATCAGGAATTAGCGGATCCACTCGCTTTCTTCCTTCCCGTTCTTAGTCCAACGGAACCTTTTTTTCAATAAGCGTTGCAACAAATGAGGTATTTCACAATTGATACGAGACCTGGGACCTAATTCTACTAAGTATTTTCTTTTTATTTTTTTGGAACTTCAATTTAATATATTGAAGAGATATTGAGAAAAAAGTAAATTAATAAAAAATAAATCAAATTCAAATAAAAAAGGGAAAAGTAATACAAAAAGAACTCCGTTCAATTTTAGTCCTATCTATAAGAGGAGATCATATGAAAAATGTAACCGATTCTTTCGTTTCCTTGGGTCACTGGCCATCCGCCGGGAGTTTCGGATTTAATACCGATATTTTAGCAACAAATCCAATAAATCTAAGTGTAGTCCTTGGTGTATTGATTTTTTTTGGAAAGGGAGTGTGTGCGAGTTGTTTATTTCAAGAATAAGCTGGATCTAACCAGCTGCGCTTTATTCTTTATAACTAGGAAAGGAAGGTGCACGATCTCGCGAATTACTTCTGAATAAATTCAGAAATCATATGTACGAACCATAGCATTTCGTGATTCATTGGTAAATAAACTTTGATTCTCTATCAACCAATAATATGGGACCCTAAACATGGTTAAAACTAAATTATTTGAAGTCCGGGCGCAACATTGGTGTTCTTTCTACCACTATGTTAGTATGGAGATGGTTTCAAAATGAATAGTTGCATTTTATCCGATATAGAACACTCATATCGATAAAAAGATTTGAACCTTTTACTGGAAAAATGGAAATCCCATCCTTTTTTTATCCAATGCGGAATCGACGACCTATGTATAAAGTAAGCGGAATTTTTTGGATTTGAAGAAAAAGAAAGAACATTCAAATAGAAATAAAAAAAAAAGAAACAACTTTGCCGATAATTACAGATTTTTTGTCTGGTCGGAAGAGTCCTCCTAATATTCTGGTCTTGGATCAACGATCAGTTTCAATATTTTGGAATCCGAACATAGAAGAGAGGATAAGCTCATTACCTAAATAAAAAAGAGATAAGATATGGGAATTTCCCATAAGTAAGTGAGCGTGAGAGCCAAATGAATCGAAAGATTCATGTTTGGTTCGGGAAGAGATCATGGAATTTTAAAAATTAATGGGAAGATAATCTACTTTCATTAAGTGATTTATTAGATAATCGAAAACAGAGAATCTTGAGTACTATTCGAAATTCAGAAGAGCTACGCGAAGGGGCCATTGAAAAGCTGGAAAAGGCCAAGGCC